TTCTGGTTGTGACCACACATAAAAATGACATTGCCATAAATTGACAAGGTAATATTTCCACTTATTCATCAGAAGTGGCGTATCTTTTGAAACCAGAATCGATTTTCCTTGATATCTAACATAATGCATGAAAGGATCCTTGAAGACCCGTAAGATAGCCGAAAAATAATTAGCAAACACTTTGACAAGATGTTCGATTTTTCCATATAAATATATTCGCTCAAAAAGGCCCCTATAAGAAGTTAATCGTATATGAGAAGATTGGTTACGTAGAAAAAGGAAAATGGATTCGTATTCACATACATGAGAATTATATAGGAACAAGACTAATCTTCGATTTCTTTTTGAAAAAAAAGAAATCAATTTTTTTGAAGTACTAAGACTATTCCAATTACAATACTCGTGAAAAAAGAACCGTAATAAATGAAAGGAAGAGGCATCTTTCACCCAGGAGCGAAGGATTTGAACTAAAATTTCCAGATGGAGGGGATAGGGTATTAATACATCTGACACATAATTTAAATGTGGGAATTTATCCTCTAAAAAAGGAAATATTGAATGACTTGATCGTAAATTATAAGATTTTGCGATTTCTTCTTCCTCTAAAGAAGATACTAATCGTAGGGAAAATGGAATTTCCACAATGACTGCAAACCCTTCTGATAGCATTTGAGAATACAAATTGTTGTTGTACCCCAAAAATGGATTTTTGTTATAATAATTAGTGGAAAAAAAAAAATGATTCTGGTGATACATTCGAGTAATTAAATGTTTTACCATTAGTAAACTGGATTTTTTGTCATAACCATAATTTTCCAACAAAATGGATCCATTTAAAAAATGATCATGAGAAAATGCATAAATATACTCCCGAAAGATAAGTGGGTATAGGAAGTCACGTTGCCGAGATTTCTCAAGTTCTAAATATCCTTGAAATTCCTCCATTTAAAATTTGATTTGAACTGGGGATACTATAATGGATTTATTGGGTTATCAAATGATACATAGTGCGATACAGTCAAAACAAGGTATTACAGTAAAAAAAGAATAATAATAGATACCTCGTAAATAGGTAAGACTTATCAACGGACTCTCTATCCTCTCTTTTCTTTCTTTTGCCATCTAATGGGTTTATATTTTAGGATAAAAAAGATGGTTAGAAATCCTTTATTTTTTCAACCCAATCGCTCTTTTGATTTTGGAAAAAAGCTCTTTATCAATATACTGCTTCTTCTACACATTCCCCTCTACCCCATAATGTAGAGTAACTAATAGTTAGGACTTATAAAAAAATCGATAACTCACTCATGAGAAAAGTCCTTCCCGCATCAAGCACTAATATAGTTTTAACGTCTAATTAGATCGGGTAATCATTCGAATTAAGAACATAAGCCCGTTACTTTTTATTTCTCTATAATTGGAGCATAGGGCTCTATCCATTTATTCATTCGACCCGACTTGACTTGACTTGACTTTTTTTTTCCGCATCAAGAATTCAAACAAGGTTTGGCCCAATCTAGTAAGGTAAAAATATTACTAGAATTTTCCATTGATACGACATGCTGCTTTTTCCATTCATTCCTTTCAGGATCAGTCGCGGTCTTACAAACTCTACCGATAGTATGGACGAATCTGTTACTTCATACAAATGTGTAAAAGATGCTAGCCGCACTTAAAAGCCGAGTACTCTACCATTGAGTTAGCAACCCCAAAAATATAAAAAATTTTTCTGTGTAGATACAATCGGAATCAAAATAAAAAAATCAATTAAATTACACGACGTAATCAAAATATTCCAATAAAAAAAAAACTTCTTATATCACACAAAAGTAACTTTTTGTATCACAGAAAATACAATGAGACCATCATGTGAGTGAAAAGCAAAGGTCATGAAACGGAGATAACTAGCTTCATTTATACACGATCGGATTATATTTCTTTGATACACTGTTGTCAATATGAATGTGAATAGTGAAAAACGACTACAATGGAGAAAACAAAAGAATTATAAATGAATAAAAAACAAATGGAAATAACAATTTGAATTGAATATATTTATTTATTTTATCTATATAATATATAGATAAAATAAATATATTTATATTTAAATTTAAAATAGATAAAGATAAAAAAATATAATAAGATAAAATATTCTAATAATAATAAATTATATTACTAATAATAATAAATTATATTATATAATTATATAATAAATAAGAGAAAAGAATTAAAAAAACTACGGACTTGTATTGGATTGGCACTATAGAGATAATCAACATAGATAGAAATAAAAGATGTAGGCGAAAGAAGAAATTAAGGAAGAAGTAGAAAAAAATATATCGGGTTTATTCAATCAATAAATATAAATAACTAAAAAAACTTAATCCCCTTTTTTTATTTGTTTATAGAATTGCAACAAAATCCCCCCATTGATGGGGTAATGTACAAATTTTTATTTATAGTATAGAACCAATTAGTTCATTTAGTCACTTGATTGATCTTTTTTCTATTCATCTTAGATCAATTTATATCAATAAAATAAAGATATATTTTTGTCGTTATCGAAGACGGAATTTTAGGGTAATAAGTGTAGTATGAATAGAACAAGAGAGGGGGGAAATAATAAAGAAAAGGTTATCCAAAGCTATATACAAGTTATCCACACCCTCTTTTTTTTATTTCATTAATGGAATTTCGGTTATTGATTAAGGTGAAGTTCCGTAAAAACCCCTGCCTTCTTTAAAATATCATGAACAGTTCCTGTAGGTTGAGCGCCCTTTTCAAGGAAATATAGAATAGCAGGAACATTTAAATAGGTTTGATTCTTTATCGGATCATAAAAACCCACTTTACGAAGATCTCTTCCTTCTCTTCGGGATCGAACATCAATTGCAATGATTCGATAAACGGCTCATTGGGATAGATGTAAATTAACAATACCCCCCCCCAGAACCGTATAAGAAGTTTTCTCCTCGTACGGCTCGAGAAAATTCAAAGTTATGTATAGAATTCTAATTAATGTCAAATAGATCCATAGATTATTAAATCAATTAGACTATGATTTAAATACTTTTTTCTTATTCTTTTGTTTATTTTTTATTCTTTTTTGAAAAAAAAAACTCATTCTTATCCCCATAACTCAAGTTGGATAACTCTCACTCAAAGGAAAACAACCCTTAAGCTTAAGCATTTCATTTATTGAGCGGTCTCTAACCCCTTTATTTTTGCCTGTCTCCTTTAGAATCGATTTTGATTCTTCATTCTGATCTAGTTTAGTTATTGAGACAATTAAAAAAGGTTTTTCCTTGTTCCGGGATCCTTTATCCTTGCCTTGAATCATTGGGTTTAGACATTACTTCGGTGATCTTTAATCGTTTCAAAATGGCAGCAACATACCATTTTTTGTGATTTCTTTTTATCAAAGAATCATATAAATAATGGATTCTCGCGTGATACACTTTTGATCAAATTTGACGTTTGAATTTGAAACTTGCTCGAATTGGATCCTTTCGATTTCTATACCGAACATATACTTACGAAGTTGTTTCAACTTATTGATTGAGACTAACCCTAGATCTCTGCCCTTGATAAATGAATCAATACTTTCTACTCGAGCTCCATCATGTACTATTTACCTCAAAACCCTCAAAAAATGAGAGCTCTAGTGGAACAGAACAAACGATGTCGAGTCAAGAGCATCTTCATTCCTATATAATATAAAATGGTGGGTGTAAGAATCCACAGTAGATCATGTCCTTCAAGTCGCACGTTGCTTTCTACCACATCGTTTTAAACGAAGTTTTACCATAACCTCTAATTTCTTGGAACTGGTATGTAATTGATTCATTTATGGAATCATGTATAGTCATTGGTTTAGTTGGTCCATAGTAATCTATACTCTTATGACATGGGTAGTTTTTGAAAAAGTCTTAGCAATAATTCAATTTATTTAAACCCATATTTTATTGTATATTTTTATTGTATATATTGGATCAATAACATTTTTTTTGTATGAGTGCAATATTGATTTCTCTATATATAGAGAGAGATTTTTTTTTTATTTCTATAAATTAAGAAATAATTAAGAATCTCCATTTTTCAATTTCTTCATAGAATGGATTCACGAGTTTCACACTTCTTCGAGTACCAAGGACTCATAAGAAATCATTAAAAAGATTTAATTGATTGAAAATTTCCTACCTCAATATTATTATTTGAATAAAGTTTTGTAATAAAAAAGTATTTATTACATTTTATTATCATAAATAAATGCATATTCGGATTAACCCATCAATGATTTGAAACAAATAGATAGATCAAAAACAAAATCTCTTGTTTTTTCGTGGAGTATTGGATAAAAAAAGACTGATGTCAGGGAAAATTCGGGTTGTTATTCTTTTTGATAAAATAAAAAATCGAAAGATTAGGGAATTCCCGTATCTATCAGATAGACTAACCTACTGTCCTTGAAAATAATTATAGATATTTTATTTGAAATAATGAAATATTTCAAATAATAATTTTTCAAATTTAGGGATCAAAAATAAAAATCTTTTTCACAAAAATCGAAATAAAACGATAAAAATACATAATACCAATACATACATATCAGCATTTTCTGCCTAGTTTATTTAACTTAAGAGACTCAATAATCTTTCCCTAAAATAAAGCCCTAAAATAAAGTGAAAAAGATGTATGAATAACCTCTGTCTGAATTGTTACTTGGATTTACAATTATTCATTACAGACAAACACAAAATACGAAAAAATGAGGTGAAAAGAAATACATAATATTTACATATGTAACTTGATTCTTTGTTAATCAGATTCGGACAGACATTAAAATTGATATCTTCCATTATGGATTAACTCCTATCTACCCCCCCAATTATATAGAGTAGATGCATCATAAATCAAAAAAGGATCCTACAGGGGACTGGACTAGTTTCGGAGGTGCTGGACTATCTTGTATAAGTCCAAAGTCAAACAGATCTAGATTAAGCGATTGTTCCTACCTATTTTTTAGGTTTGACTCTAAATTTGAGTACCCTAAATCGGTCTTAAGAGACTTAAGACCATTGATTGAATTCCATTAGTGCCAAAAACACAAGACCTTCGTGTTTATAATTCATAAATCCACAGAAAAAAAAATAATAGGGTTTCACACACCATTTAAGGGATAGAGAATAAGAGAGGCTTTCGCATTTCGATTTTAAATGCATCATTATAAGAAAATAAGAAAGAACAATCACATTCTATCTATATCTAATACTAGACTCTTAAGCATAAGGTTGTTTAAAAGGGCAATCTTTAGTCTGATATGATATAGAATATTTTTCTATATATCCTATAATATACTATGATATATATAATACGCATACTCTGGGACGGAAGGATTCGAACCTCCGAATAGCGGGACCAAAACCCGTTGCCTTACCACTTGGCCACGCCCCATTTATATTCAACACTAATAAACACTAATATTGTTAGTGGTTGGTCGTCAATTCCAGTACAAATATTTATAGAAAAAATTAGATTGTTGCTAGGATTTTGATACGTTTATAGATCAAATTAAACTGAATTTATTGATCATTACATATAATTCCATTAAGATATTGTATGAAAGTAGAATTTCTTCTATTCTCTTTTTATTTGAGAATTGAAGGATTTTTGATTGGCTGAGTTCAAATCAAAGAAAGGTTTTTTGACCTACTTTATGTTATTAATTTTTCCCTTATCCCTTATATCATATCAATAATAAGGGATTAATAACTCAATCAAATCAAAAGAAATACAATTATCTTCAAGAACAAAGAAAAAAAAAAATTGTTATGCTTAATATCTTAAGTTTCATCGGTATCTGTCTTAATTCTTTCCTTTATTCAAGTAGTTTTTTCTTCGCCAAATTGCCTGAGGCCTACGCTTTTTTGAATCCAATAGTAGATGTTATGCCAGTAATACCTCTATTCTTTTTTCTATTAGCTTTTGTTTGGCAAGCTGCCGTAAGCTTTCGATGAGATTTTTAATACTGTCCGAGACAAATTCATGATTTACTCGAAAAAAAAAGATTCTAACTAGTTATAAGATCAGATAAGTCGTACATACAGTCTGAACCTTTGAGTTGAGTCCAATATTGAAATTCTTCTATAGCTGTGATAAATCTGGATCACTCTCATTTTCTTATTCTTACTTTTTTCCATTGAACGACCCTGTTAGAGTCCCCCACAATATATAATTGTGGGTATGAAATCCAATTTTTAGTAATGAACGACTCAACTCTTAATTTCTTAAAATTTTTTCCTATTTCTAGAAATAACTTCACTGCATTTCTTGGTGTCAAAATAGGTTAAAATAGAGAATCTATTCTCTTTTTTTAAAAAAAAAAAAATGATCTTGGAGATTGTGTAATGCTTACTCTCAAACTATTTGTTTATACAGTAGTAATATTCTTTGTTTCTCTCTTCATTTTCGGATTCCTATCTAATGACCCGGGACGTAATCCGGGACGTGAAGAATAAAAAAAATAAGATTTTTTTCCTTGCTTGATTTTGAAATGTTCTTAAAATTTTATCTATTCCACATCTTTCCTCAACTATAAAAAAATACCAAGTAATTGACAGAAACGGAAAGAGAGGGATTCGAACCCTCGGTACAAAAAACTCGTACAACGGATTAGCAATCCGACGCTTTAGTCCACTCAGCCATCTCTCCCCAAATTGAAAAAGGATAATTACTATGATACATTGTATAAAAATAGAAAATGAAGGCTTGAAAAAAGCCCTTCTTTATCTCTCTTTATTATCTTTATCTACCCTTATTATATAGATATATATTATATATGTATATAATTATTTATATAGATATATAATTATATACATATATAATTATCTCGATATATATAATTATCTAGATATATCGATGGATATCTATAAAATCGATAAAAACTTTTATCAGCAATTCCATTTAGATAAATTAGATAAAGTGAGGGCTCAAAAGAAGAGATATCTCCAATCCTAATATATAAATAATACCAATATATTAAAGATTACTAAAAATATATATTTATAAATAAATAAAAATAAAGTACCTCTTTTATTTTATTTCATCCGAAAAGTCCTTTTCTTTTTATTTCCACGGCCTGGCCTGGTCAGTACCTAGCCGGGCTTTTTTTGTTCCAATGAATCGTAGATGAAATTATTTATTTGATTTGAAAACACAAAATGTTTTTGAAACAAAAAAAATCGAAACAACAAGAATCAGAATCATAAGAAGGATTATTATTTCGATTCCTATGATACAGAAAAAGATGATATAGAATCAAGGTGCCATTCCTTATTATTATTCTTTATTACTTTACTGGAATAAAAAAACTTGTTATTTAGTTAATTAAAATGAGTCCTCTTTTCCTAATCTCATTAGTCGCCCTGACGAAAATACGTCAACGCTCGAATTTTCATGATTCTTTTCTGATCCGATCTTTTTATTACTTATTACTACGAC